AAAATAAGAAATATAGAATATCGACAAATTCTTGTCTTGTGTGGTTTAAGGAAAAAAAACCGCTTTCCACAATTTAATATATATCATCGAATTTAAATATCAGAATAGTTGATATAGTCATGATTCAAGGGGTCAGGTCCACTTACATTTTTTTAATATTAACACTATCCGTATTATCCGCTGAAAAAAAAAGAAGACTAAGACTTGATTTTCATGAAAAAGCCCTTTATCGGATTTGAACCGATGACTTACGCCTTACCATGGCGTTACTCTACCACTGAGTTAAAAGGGCCCTATTCAATTCATGAATTAACCATTTTATATTATGAGTCTACTACATATATACATATATGCAGTAGACTCATAATGGACAAAAAATTTGTATTTACCTAGAAAGTGGGTAAAATTTTTCTCGTTTTTGCATTTTATGGCTTAGTGCGAGATAGTGATAGGCATATTATATTGCATCTCAACGATAAACGAAGCAATGAGTGAAAATGGAAGAAAATAAATGAAATGAAACTAAATGGGGTTTTACCTCCCCTACCCCTTTTTTCTGTCCGGCTAACCATTGCCTGAACTGAAGGAATCCTATACTTCCTTTCGTTATATCGAATAGTATGGGATGCTTCATTCATGAAGCATCAACCCCCCCAAAAATGTTATGATTCTATAGAATCATAACATAGAAAGACTCTTCGGATCTAGCCATACCATTAGATTATATTGACAATTCCAAAAAACTGTTCATACTATCATCATAGTATGATGACGGTCGGGCGGATATGCCCCCATCGTCTAGTGGTTTAGGACATCTCTCTTTCAAGGAGGCAACGGGGATTCGACTTCCCCTGGGGGTAGGGTACTACAAAAGGAAGTTGATCATGGATTATCAATAAGCCTAGAATGAATTCTTCCTGGGTCGATGCCCGAGCGGTTAATGGGGACGGACTGTAAATTCGTTGGCGACATGTCTACGCTGGTTCAAATCCAGCTCGGCCCAAAGAATCACCGCTTCATAAGGAAAAGGGTCAATTTTTTGCTCTATTTATATTTTTTTCTCATCTCATTGAAAGGTTGATTATCCACTTTTAACAATAAAAAAAAAAGAATCACTAGTTACTAATAATCCGCGGCACTCTCGCTAAAGCCCGTGTTTATGTGGATATGATATCACTATATCATTCGTGTATCTGTTACGTTACAACATGACAATTCTTATGAAACCATAAGAATATGTATGCTATACACCTTGCTGGGATTGTAGTTCAATTGGTCAGAGCACCGCCCTGTCAAGGCGGAAGCTGCGGGTTCGAGCCCCGTCAGTCCCGAACTAGGATCCGATGAATTTCTCAATTCATTTCTCTATTTTTCGCGAAAGGGAAGAGGGGGAGCCGAATCGAATCCCCGGTGCGGGGAGGGGAATTTTTTTTCTTTTGTTTCGCATTTATCATCAGATAAATATGGGAATTTCCATTTCTTTTCCGAGTTCTTTCCCTAGTACTGATTGATAAGGGAGAGACATATGTCGATTGGTACAATCGGTAGTATTGCTATATTCAATATTTTTTGTTCAAATATTTGATTTTTTATACTAAATCCTTTATTTTTCCATCTCACTTATACTGTTTGTATCTGTGTATGACCCAGACAATACCAGTCATATGATACCTCATAATTTTATGTACTAATTTTATGTACATAATTCTATGTATATGTATGTATTAAGTAGGGAAGTTGTATAAAGAAGATAGCTAATAGGTTATGTTATAGAAAAGAAAAAGTGGAAAAAGGGTATGAAAATCTAATGATTGATGTGTATTTCTGATCAAATCAAAAATGATATTTTTGATTTAGTATGATAAAAGATCTTTCCTTTCTATGTTATACTACTACTATATTATTTACTATAGTATTGAATTTTCGACGATGAATTGATTTGATAGATCAGAAATTGTTATTCATAATATTTATCTGATTCAGTATCATCGGGATGCAATTAATCCCGTTGAATTTGCAGGAGTCAAATTTATCATCTCTATGGGATTAGATCCCGAGTTATTGCGAAACAAAAGAAGATTAGATTATGGAAGTCAATATTCTCGCACTTATTGCTACTGCACTGTTCATTCTAGTTCCTACTGCTTTTTTACTTATCATCTATGTAAAAACAGTCAGCCAAAATGATTAATTTGAATGAAACTTGAATTATTATTAGTTCTTATCGATGATTCAAGAAATGAAAGAAAGGGATTCAAACTCTAAATCTTAAATGAAATGATTAGGCTGGAATCAGAAGTATCGTAGTAAGTATCTAAGCTGGTGTGGTAGAAAGAACTATATATATAGTTCTTTCTACCACACCAGCTATAGTATTGTTTTTATTATTATATATAGATCAAATTACAATATGTATGTACATATATTAGATGTACATATAGATAGCACTCTATTTCTTTTAGTTTGATTTCCCATCTCAAGAAGTCATTGATTGAACAATTAACGGATGATCCGCGGAGTTAAGTTATACAGTAACTTCTTCGGATTTGTAAAAGGAGTAGAGCAGACCCTGTCCATTTTTCATGCTTAAACATGAGATGAATCAAAAAAAGCATAAAAACTTTTCTAGTAGTCTAAAACAAATGTTAAATGTGTGATATGTGGATCGCTCAACAGAAGAAAGATCTAATTTTATTATGTGTCGGATCTCTTTGGCCAATCACTAATCGCTTCGTTTCCGATAGAAAGAAAATATGTATTGTCGTAATAGCAGAACGACTTTCTTTTAGAAAGGTAAAAGAAAAAGGGAAATAAATAAAGAAAAAAAATAGTAGTAGTTTTTCTTATTGTAATATCCATAATTATGATAAGAGCTGATTCACTAAAATAGAATATTTAGGAAAAATTAGGTTGGAAAAAATAGCCTATCATGCATGGTAATCATTCATTACTGTATTCCAGTACAATTTGGAAGACATTTTTCTTTTTTTAGGGCTTCGCAAAATGATCAATAAAGAATTGATACGATTCGATTGAGCAATTAGTAGTGCCCAGCCCTAGAGTCCACTCCTTCCCCATACTACAAGTGAAAGGGAAAATGTAAAGACTACCATTAAAGCAGCCCAAGCAAGACTTACTATATCCATGTGAATTATGTCCTCTATTTCTATGAAGGAATTATTCTATTATTGATTAATAATCATAGCGGAATCAATGGCGCAGAGTCAAAATAGGTAAGACTATTTATTGATGAACCAATTCAATGAATACACTCGTAACAAGTTTCTATATTTTAGGGTTTCTGGTAAAATCAGGAAGCATTTAGTACAAATACGATGATACACACGCCTTTTCCTTGGAAATATCAAAGGAATGCTTCTATATGGAGCATGTAAGAATAGTAAGACCTATTGTTTGTTTTGATATTAATGCCTTTCCTTACTAAGCAAAAAGCATAAAAATATACCATCACGATAGATAACTATCTATCAGATACCTCTATTTCCTATTTGATCTAAGCTTACTGTATTTCTTTCTGTGAAAGAATCAGGAGAACCCACCACCACTATTAATTAATACATTCTTTTTTTTTACTTTTACCTTTACTCTTTTAATATAAGAGATCTTGTTATTATAGTCTTTCGTATAATCTCTTCTTCAATTCTAGTAGCAAAAACAGAGTGTCCCTTAGGAACCTTTGGATACCGAGATTTCCGACCTTAGTTCTGAATCCCGGAATTGACTCTCACCATTTATTTGATTCAATTGAAAAATCAAATAAATGGTGAGAGTCAATCATGAAATTAATAAATGAGAGTTGCTTCATCCCTATTGATACCGATTTGGGCTACACCTAAATTGGGAGAAAAAAAAAAAAATGACAGTCTTTTAGAAAACCTACGCCATGGGTTATCAAAATCGAGTATTGACACGCCCACTTAGTCCTTTGCCTCTGCTTCTTGCGGAGCAAGAATTCGTCGAATTAGATCGGCACAAGATAGAAAAGAAATAAAAAATCTTTTGTTGATCAGGCGACACCCGGATTTGAACTGGGGATAAAGGATTTGCAGTCCCCCGCCTTACCACTTGGCCATGCCGCCAAATTCGGTCAAAAATGGATAAAAATATTATCTATATTCTAATTCTATTACTCACTCCTTTCTTTATCTTGAATACCATTGTACCTATCCTTTTCAAAAAAGAAATTCCTGTTTTTTATTGGATCTAGTTTAGATTCTTCTCTTCGATTGATTGTATCTTAAAATATACATCGCTTAAAAACATCCCTTCTCCTTTCTATTGAGAGTAGAAAAAATGGATTTCTGGTCACAGACTGCAAAATTCAGGACAAATTGGAACCATTAACAATTTACTTTGAATTAGCGAACGATTCCTCCATTTTTATCTCCAATGAAATTTTGTTTCATTGAATGGCAAAAGAAAATCAAATTGATTTATGACTAATTTATGACTAATCAGTATTCATTTTTTTTTTCAATAATCAATCCTTTTCAATTTCAATTATAATAACATATATGTGTATATGTAAACCCCAGAACAGAAATTGTTACCCAGATACCAAACCTGATCTCTCTCTTATGTACATATCCCTATAGAGAATCCTCCTGTTTCAATTTTTCATTGAATATATTGAATAGAAAATACAAATTTTTATGGAGTGTGACTAATGTTGTCCCAAGTGAAATTACAATAAAAGATGTGATATATGGATAAAATGGATAGCCGTATCAGCATGTACTTAATAAAATAAATACAATAAATACTATTCTTATTATATTTTATATTTATATTCCGCAATTCAATCATATTCTATAAATTCCACTGACTACCAAAAAGAATCCGCGAATTCTTTTTTGAACATGAAATTGAGTGTGTTAAAAAAAAAAGGAAACTCTATACTACTTTTTATTATTCTGTCTTTATCTCATTCATAGAGAGGAGATCGAATTTCGAACCCATTTCCTTTTTTTGGTACCCCA